GAGCGGTTAATGGGGACGGACTGTAAATTCGTTGATGATATGTCTACGCTGGTTCAAATCCAGCTCGGCCCAATAATTCGTTGCTCCATGAATATGAAATAACCAATTTGTCCTCCAGAAACAGAAATGCCTGATCCGTAGAAATGAAGAGAAAGAGTCAATTTTTTCTCTATCCATGTTTTTCTCATTCGTTCTGATTTTTCTAACGATCTAGATTAATGATACTTAATCTTAATTAAGTATCATAAAAATAAAAATAGTTCTTTTTCTCATTGAGAAATTGATTATCTATTTTTTTGGCAATAAAATAACCACTCGTTACTAGTAATCCGTGTCGCTCTCACTATATTCCATATCCATGTGGATATTCAGTATATCATTCGTGTTTCTGTTACAACACAACGAATAGAATGTTCTTATCAAACTAGTAAGAATATGTATGCCATACACCTTGCTGGGATTGTAGTTCAATCGGTCAGAGCACCGCCCTGTCAAGGCGGAAGCTACGGGTTCGAGCCCCGTCAGTCCCGAACTAGGATCCGATAAATTTATCAATTCATCTCCCCATTTTCTGTGAAAGGGGGGACAGGTAGCAAGATCTAATCCCCAGCGGGGATCCTTATTTCTTTTGTTTTTCGTTTCGCATTTATCATCAGACAAGTACGGGAATTTCAATTTCTTTCACTAATACCGATTGATAAGGGGAGACATATGTAAGTTGGTACAATCGGTGGCATTACTATATTCAGTATTTTAATAGATACCATACTCGTCTGACTTTCTTTTTCAATTGTTCTTGAACAATGAAATGGAATAGAGTTCCCCTATTTTTACCGGGAGTACATACACAAATTGTATTCGTTTATTGTACGATACACAATGAACTTAACATAATTACCTCGACTTTGTTTGTGTATCCTCAATGACTAATTGGAAACAATCTATCTATTCTCATGCAAATTGCACACTGAATTTTGGATGTATGCGTTCTAGTCTCAATCCAAGAAAGAAGAAGAGATACTATACTAATAAAATAAAAGACCAAGCAACGCCCCTTTTTAGTAAATTTGTTGGAATATTAGATCCTTTCTACTTAATACCCGTCCTTTTTTCCATCTCACTTCTACTGTTTGGATCTGTGTGACCCATAGAATACCGGTCATATAATATCTCATAATTGTATGTATAAGTATAAGGAAAGAGAGTTGTATAAGGAAGACAAAGACAGTAGGTTATGGAAAAGAAAAAAGCGGAAAAAGGGATGAAAAATTCAATGGAATTCCTGATCCAATAAAGAATCCCATTTCGGATTTAGTATGGATAAAATAAAAGATTTTCTTATGTTATACTATTCAATTCTCGACGATGAATCGATTTGATAGATCAGATATTGTTATTCATAATATTGATCCGATTCAGTATCATCAGAATTCAATTCATCCCATTGAATTGACAGGAGTAAAATTTCTTATCTCTATGGGATTAGATCCCGAGTTATTGCGAAGTAAAAAAAAACAATGAGATTATGGAAGTCAATATTCTCGCATTTATTGCTACTGCACTGTTCATTCTAGTTCCTACCGCTTTTTTACTTATCATCTACGTAAAAACAGTCAGTCAAAATGATTAATTTAACTGAAACTTGGTTGGATTATTAGTTCTTATCAATGATTGAAGAAATAAAAGAAAGGGATTAAAACTCCAAGTTTTAAATGAAACGATTTGGCTGGAATCATAAGTATCTGAGATAGTGTGGTAGAAAGAACTATATATAATATAGTTCTTTCTACCACACTAGATAGTATTGTATATTTTTATCATATAAATTTATTATCATAAAAATAGTATGATCATATAAATTTTATCATATAAAGTTGTATACAGATATGGTTTTATATAGATATAGATCAATTTACAATATGTACATGTATTAGATGTACATCTAATACATATACATCGAAATAGCAGTCTAATTCTATTTCTTTTTTTTTCGCTACATCTACTTGTATGGGTTTCGATCAATCCAAAATAATCCAAGGCCAACTCTTCTAATTCCTAGGCTTCTTATAACTTATAACTTAATATATAGATTTATATTAATAATTAGATTTATATAATATAGATTTATATAATAATATATATATATTTATTTATATATAATAAACTAAATATATATATATAAGTCCCGAGATCCATCGAAAGAATTAATGGAGGAAAAATAGTATGGGTATGGGCATATATTAACTATATATAAAAAAAAAATAAAAATAAAAGAAAACGAAACCAAGGAATCTTTTTTTTTTTTTTAGTTTCGCAAAACGATCAATTAAACGATTGATACAATTCGATCACTCAATCGATTATTCAATTAGTAGTACCCCTAGAGTCCACTTCTTCCCCATACTACGAGTGAGAGGGAAAATGTAAAGACTACCATTAAAGCAGCCCAAGTGAGACTTACTATATCCATGTGAATTATGTCTCCTATCTCTATGAAGGAATTATTTCATTATTGATTATTGATCAATAATCATAGTGGAATCAATGGTGCAGAGTCAAAAGAAAATAGTATTCTGACTTAAGGCTATTGATGAACTAATCCAATGAATCCACTCGTAACAAGTTCCTATATTAGAAAATTTCTGGTAGAATCGGGAAGCATTAAGCACAAATACGATACACACACCTTTTATTTGGAAATAGCAAAGGAATGCTCCTAATGGAGCATGTAGAAATAGTAAGACCTATTGTTTGTTACCTTTCTTTCATAAGCAAAAGACGTCAAAATATACCATCAAGGTAGATAACCATCTATCAGATACCTCTATTTTATTTGATCTAAGGCTTACGTCTTTCTTTCTGTGAAAGAATGGAATGGTAAGACACCACCACCATTATTACATACATTCTTTTTTTTGTAATCCCCTACACGGGCAAAGAATTTTTTTTTTTCAACTTTTCTTTTTACTCTATAAATAAGAGCCGCCCAACCATGTTGATTGAATGTTTGAGTACTCAAAGCCTCTCGTGAGTCTGGATACAAAGTATCTTCAGTCCTTTCCACAACTTCTAAATTGATTTCCCATCCATCAGCCTATTCTATTCAATCTAATTCCTGACAGAGTCAGTAGACACTATTTTAGTATTTAGTATAGGTAGTGTAAGATAATTAGGAAGTCTTGATAGTCTTTCGTATAATCTCTTCTTCAATCCTAGGAGCAAAAATGGAGTGTCCCTTAGGAACCTTTGGATACTAAGATTTCCGACCTCTTACTTTCGTAGTTCTGAATCCCAGAATTGACTCTCACTATTTATTTGATTTATTTGATTCAATTGATATCATAAATCAAATAAATGTCCGAATCAATCATTAATAAGTAAGGGTTACTTCATACCTATTGGTACCGGTTTGGACCGGTACCCAGAACCCAGATTTTGAGAAAAAAAAATTTACAGTTTTTTTATAGAATTATGGATTCTAAAAATCAAGTATCGACACGACAGGCCTAGTCGTTTGCCTCTGCTTCTTGCGGGGCAAGAATTTGTCGAGTTAGATCAGCAGAATAAGAAATTTCAAGTCTTTTGTTGATCAGGCGACACCCGGATTTGAACTGGGGATAAAGGATTTGCAGTCCCCCGCCTTACCACTTGGCCATGCCGCCAAATCTGATCCAAAATGGACAATATTTTTATCCATCCATATTCTATTACTAATTTTTTTATCTTGAATCCCATTGTACTTATCCCTTTTCAAAAATGAATCCCTATTTTTTATTGGATCCAGTTTAGATTATTCTCTTCGATTGATTGTATCTCAAAAGACACACTGCTTAAAAACTTCCCTTCTCCTTCTATTGAAAAGAGAAAAAATAGATTTCCGGTCACAGACCGAAAAATTCAGGGAAAATTGGAACCATTAACTATTTTTACTTTAGAATTAGTGAACGGTTCTTAAATTTGTATCTCAAATTGTGTTTCTTTAATGGTATAACAAAATCAAATTGATTTACGACTAATCAGTATCAATTATTTTCAATAATCAATCCTTTTCAATTTCAATTATAACAAAATATATGTGTATATGTAAACCCCAGAACAGAAATTGTTACACAGATACCGAATTGGGTCTTTCTCTTATGTACATATCCCTATAGAGAATTATCGTGCTTCAATTTTTCATTGAATATTTTGAATAGAAAATAGGAATTATGATATAGTGCGACCTGACTTCTGTTGCCACAAGTAAAATTACGATAAAAGATGCGATATGCGGATAGGTATATCGGCATGTACTTAATAAATACTACTCCTATTACTATTACGCAATTCAATCGTATTCTATCTATAAATTCTACTACCAAAAAAAAAAGAATCCACGAATTCTTTTTTGAACATTAAAGTGTGCTAAAAAAAGGAAATTCTATACTGCTCCTGATTATTCTGTCTTTATCTCATTCATAAAGAGCAGATTTAATCCTGAATCCATTTATTTTTTTGGTACCCAATCTGATCGTAATATCATAATAATAGGTAGAAATTGGATCAATTTTTATATTCTATACAAGACTCCATAAGTGGAAGCGATAGAATCTTTTTTCCAGGAATGTTTTATCAATTCATTTCCATTTGTACTTGTCGCAAATTCGAACTTGCGTCGAAAATGCTCTTCATTCCTCCGTCTCGTTTCCGTTCATACGTATGAAATACATTACATTACATATATGGAGTTGGCTGAAATTTCATGTGATTCAGTAAACAGAATATACATTCCATCATTGCTAGATCGATCCGTATGGTTCGATGAATAGTGAGTCAATAATGGGATTTTTTCGATAAACAGGAAACTTAAGATTAAGATGCTCCGGAATGGAAATGAGGGAATGTCCACAATACCTGGATTTAGTCAGATTCAATTTGAGGGATTTTGTAGATTCATTAATCAGGGCTTGACGGAAGAATTTCATAAATTTCCAAAAATTGAAGATCAAGAAATTGAATTT